CCCTGGAATTAAAAATGGGCAATCCTGAGCCAAATCCTATTTTACGAAAACAAATAAGGGTTCAGAAGAAAGCGAGAATAAAAAAAGGATAGGTGCAGAGACTCAATGGAAGCTGTTCTAACAAGTGGGGTTGACTTCTTTACGTTATTACATTAACGTAATCCTTATATGAAAACTACAGAAAGGATAAACCTATATACATACGTATATGTACTGAAATCCTATCTCAAATGATTAATGACGACCCGAATCTTTATTTATTTATATTTCTATAAATAATAAATAAAAATCGAAAGAGTTGTTGTGAATCGATCCAAATTGAAGAAAGAATCGAATATTTATTAATAAAATTTATCGTACGAGAATAAAGATAGAGTCCCATTCCACACGTCAATACCGACAAGAATGAAATTTATAGGAAGAGGAAAATCCGTCGACTTTAGAAATCGTGAGGGTTCGAGTCCCTCTATCCCCAAAAAGGCCCGTTTGATTCCCCAATTATTTATCCGATCCGCTCTTTTCATTTCGTTAGCGGTTTAAAATTCGTTATGTTTTTCAATCATTCTACTCTTTTACAAATGGATCTGATTGTGGAAATTTTTTTTTTTCTTATTACAATATTTGTGATATATATGATACGCGTACAAATGAACATCTTTGAGGAAGGTATCCCCACTTCCAATTTGAATGATTAACAATACATATCATTTCTTGTACTGTATTAAAACTTATAAAGTTTTCTTTTTGAAGATCCAAGAAATTACAAGGTCTGGATAAAGCTTTGTAAGACTTTTTTTGTCTTTTTAATTGACATAAACTCAAGTTATCTATTAAAATAAGGACGATGCACGGATAATGGTCGGGATAGCTCAGCTGGTAGAGCAGAGGACTGAAAATCCTCGTGTCACCAGTTCAAATCTGGTTCCTGGCACATGATTTATTTGTATGAGTATCCGTTTTACAAATGAATTGATATGGGTCAACATACATATTCATTACTAGTCTATATCATAATAGATACTTATCTATCTAGGTGTCTGAGAATATACCCTTTCCAGAATTATAGAATAGATGCTAGAATTATAGAATAGATGAGTAAAGAGTATGTCTATAAAATCTGTAAAATAAAAAAAAATTAGATTTTACTTCCTTTTCTTTTTTATTTGTTCATACGGTGCCTCTTACCGTTCAAAAACAATGTTAATACTTTAGATATTTAATACTTCATACATATTAAAATAGAAAGGTTAAATTAATTGGTTGAAAGACTCAAAGGTATAGTCTCGCGGAGTTGAAAGGTGGGAATAACCAAGATTCATTTCAGATACAGTACAAATAAAATCCAAGCCCTCCTCTCATTTCGTTGTCTTTTCTTTTCATATTCTATTTCTTCATTTCCTCCTATGTGACTTTGTCGAACTCATTTAAGGTTTGTGCGTGGTACATAGTTCATGATGCGAAACTCTTTTGGGTCATCCTAATACTAATTGTATTTTTTTAATTGTCTTGTTTTTTTTTTATTTATCCTTTTTATTTCTATTTTTTATTGTTTCTATTCAAATAAATAAATATATAATATATAAAAATAGAAACAATTTTTTTTTTATTCTATTTATTTTGTATTATTTATTTGTATTTGATTTATATTTTATTTCGTTTTATTTAGCCCATTTAGAATAGAATGCGAATGAGACTTCCATTACGCTCTTTGGTCTATAAGAGAACGTACAAACATTATTTGAATACCTGGAGTTGTAGAAGTGAAAATTAGTTTCTTATTTTATTATTTATATTTAATTTTATTATTTATATTTAATGATTTAATGAGCATCCTGTATTTCATAAAAATTCGGGGCAATATAATCCTTACGTAAGGGCCATCCTATCCAACTTTCGGGCATTAAGATACGTTTCAGACGTGGATGATTATCATAAAAGATTCCCAACATATCATAAGATTCCCTTTCTTGAAAATCCGCACTTTTCCAAACCCAGAAAACAGACGGAATTCTAGGATTCCACCTTGGGGCAAATACTTTTATACATACCTCTTCTGGTTGATCTATACCATAAGCTATTCTCGTAAGATGATACACACTAGCTAACAGTCCGCCCGGTGCTACATCATAGGCACATTGGGAACGTAAATAATTGTAACCATATACATATAAAATGACAGCAATGGAATGCCAATCCCCAGGCTTTATTTGTAAAGTCTCTATTCCTTGGTAGTCGAAGCCCAAAGATCTATGAACTAACCCATGTTTGGCTAGCCAAGCAGACAAACGACCTTGCATCTTTTTTATCTCCCCCACATTTTGATTTGTATAAAACTTTTATTTGTCTCTATAAGTTAAGTATTTCACATTTACGATGAAATTTATGAAAATTATTGTTTGTTATTATGTAAAAAAATGTGAAAAAAAAAAAAATCCTGCCTAATTCACTAATTCGGGGGAAGATACCGAACTCTTGTTGTATTTGAAAAATATTTCAAGAG